TTTTTTTTTTCAAATCCTTGAATTGTTTATTTCTCTTGAAATCCATTCTATGTTTATTTCTCATTTTACACACGTCTTTTTTTAGGGGACCTACACCCATTATGTGGCATAGGGGTTACATCCCGTATAAAATTTAATAGTATGCCACTTCTACGAATAGCTCTTAATGCCGCATCTCTTCCGAGACCGGGACCTTTTATCATGACTTCTGCTCGTTGCATGCCTTGATCCGCTACTGTTCGAATAGCATTTCCTGCTGCGGTTTGAGCGGCAAACGGTGTTCCCCTTCGCGTACCTTTGAATCCACAAGTACCTGCGGAGGACCAAGAAATCACCCGCCCCCGTACATCTGTAACAGTCACAATGGTATTGTTGAAACTAGCTTGAACATGAATAACTCCCTTTGGTATTTTACGAGCATGCTTACGCGAACCAATACGTCCATTTTTACGCGAACCAATTTTGGGTATAGGTTTTGCCATATCTTATTATCTTTTTTTTATTTCATAATTATTATCTCAAAAATAGAAGTCCGAGATATATGGACCATTTCGGATGTTTTACTATTTTCTAATTAGAAACTAGAATTAATAGAATATTAATTGGTATTCTATTTCTATGTATTTAAATATCCAAAATATCTCTTATATAAAGATATCTCTTATATTATAATGGTTATAAAATATATATTAATATTTATATATAAGTTAATATAAGTTAATATATATATATTAATATTTATATATAAGTTAATATAAGTTAATATATATATATAAATTTATATATAAGTTAATATATATTATATATAGAATATGATTTCTAAATAGAATTTCTAATTTCACAATAAATTGAGATTTGCACATATTCAAATATATTACTATATATATATATTATTACTATATATATATATAATTTTATATAATTTTATGTAATTTAAAAAATATTGAAATGAAATATGCGATTTTTAAAATTTTGTTATTTGTGCATCCGGTCCTTTATAATTGAAAGCCTTCTCTTGTCTTGTGGAAATATTATCCTTGTCTTTGTTTATGTCTTGGATTGGAACAAATTACTATAATTCGCCCTCGCCTACGGATCAATCGACATTTTTCACAAATTTTACGAACAGAGGCCCTTATTTTCATATTTGTCATTCCTTAACTTAATCCTGAATCCATTTTATTGGAAGAAAATATGGTTTCCTTAAATTTTGAATTTCTAATCGTACCCCTCAAAACAAATAATGTTGAGGCTGAAAAAACAGTCTAATTAAATAACTTATACTTCCATTTTATCTTTCCCTGTCGTATACATATAAAAGAAGAGTACGTCGAACCTTTTCGGAAATATAGTCTAGAATCATATTTTCATTATTTAAATTTAAATGAACCTGGAACATACCCCTAGAAATTGATTCAGTAATTTAATTAAACCCTCATGAATCCGTTTTTTTATTCCTATTCCCGTTAAACCCTTTTCACGTATTCATTAAAGTATGAGGGGTGATATCAGAGACCCATGTTTTCTCTTTCTTTCCTTTTTTCACAAAAATTTATAGAAGTTTTTCATATAATTCGGATATCAGAAAGATTACCATATATAACATAAAACTTCTCCGCCGATTCTTTCTAATCGAGCCTCTCGATCTGTCATTATACCTCTAGAAGTAGAAAGAATTACGATCCCCATCCCTCCTAAAATTCTCGGAATTTTTTGATAATTGGAATAGATTCGTAGACCAGGTGTACTGATCCGTTTTAAATTCAAACTCGTTTTATATGATCCTTTTCTATTTCTTCTATACCGTAGAGTTAAAACTAAAAAAAATTTTTCCCTTTCCCTATGTTTTCTCACGTTTTCAATAAAACCCTCTCGTAAAAGCATTTTAACAATGTTTTCGGTGATGTTAGTAGATGGTATTTTAACCGTTCCTCTTCTATTCATGTCAGCATTTCGTATAGAGGTTATTATGTCAGCGATGGTGTCCTTACCCATAATAAGGGAAAATAAATGTTGCCCTTTACTTTCGATATAATCAGCATGCTCCTTTTTCTATTTTTTCAAAAAAAAAAAAAAAATATCGAATATTGAATATATTGAATATAATAATATAATTATAAATTATATATATATATTATTTATATTATTTATATTATTTTAATTATAATATTAATCATATTATTTATTATTTTCTTTTAGGTTTTGAAATATATTTTTTTTTGGGGGGGGTTATGAAATATTCAAATATTATTATTATTCTTTTTAATTATATATATAATAATTACTACAGAAGGTATATGTGTAAGACATAATTAATCTATTAATTAATCTATTTCATTCACAAATAATATATCGTTTCGTCTTATAATACCTCGGGTGCTAATGAAACTATTTTAGTGAAATTTAACTGTCTCAATTCCCGGGCGATTGCGCCAAAAATTCTAGTTCCTTTTGGATTTCCTTCTTGATCAATAACAACCGCAGCATTATCATCATACTGTATTATCATGCCGTTGTTACGTTTGAGTTCTTTACAAGTACGTACAATTACAGCTCTGATTACTTCTGATCTTTCTAAAGACGTATTTGGTACTGCTTCCTTGATTACAGCAACAACAATGTCACCAATATAAGCATATCGTCGATTACTAGCTCCTATGATTCGAATACACATCAATTGGCGGGCTCCGCTGTTATCGGCTACATTCAAATGGGTTTGAGGTTGAATCATATCATTTTTATTTTATCTGTTCTTTCAGTCCAAAGCTTGAAGTAAAAAAAAATATTCTGTATTCAACAAAAAAAAAGAAACCTACAATTGCAATTATTTTTCATCCTAAAGACCTCTTTCCTTTGGTTCTAATTATTATCTTGAAATAATGAATTGAGTTCGGATAGGCATTTTTGATGCTGCTATTGAAATAGCCCTTCTGGCTATATTTTCTGCAACTCCGCCCATTTCATAAAGTATTCTACCTGGTTTAACGACAGCTACCCAATATTCAGGAGATCCTTTTCCTGAACCCATACGCGTTTCGGTAGGTCTTACTGTAACCGGTTTGTCTGGAAATATGCGTACCCATATTTGTCCACCTCGGCGGACATTTCGTGACATTGCCCGCCGCCCTGCTTCTATTTGTCTAGATGTGATCCAAGCAGGCTCAAGTGCCTGAAGAGCATATCTTCCGAAGCAAATATGATTACCTCGATAGGATATTCCTTTCATTCTTCCTCTATGTTGTTTACGGAATCTGGTTCTTTTTGGGTTATAGTTGATGGTTGTTTCTAAATTCCATCGCTATTACAGAACCGTACATGAGATTTTCACCTCATACGGCTCCTCGCGAATAAAGCAATTAAAAAAAATGGATTTAACCAATACCAATAAAATAATATACAATATATATATATACATATGTTTAATGAATAATATAATAGAATCGCGGTTTTTTTTTTTTTTTATATTTCATAAAATCGATTGGTCTATTGGAAATTTGTATATCTTGTTTTGATATAGAACTAGACATTTTTTCTTATAGACAATTTTTCCCACCTATATATAACTAGATATATATATAACTAGATAATGTTGTTTTGTTCTATTATAATATAAGATTTTAACGAATCTTTATTTTATTTTTATTATTATTATTATCATATTTATCGTATCGGATTGGCTCAAATTTCTAAATTTTCAAAAAAAAAATCAAAATTTCGCGGGCGAATATTTACTCTTTCATTATCCATTTTATTTTAGATGTAATGAAGGGTTATCCTATGACTCCTCAAAAAAATGGATTGGTTCTTGGTTCGTTCCGCCATCCCGCCCAATGAATCATTAAGATTTGTTTAAAAAGAAATCTTAGGTATTCACGGGTTTCGTCGTTCCCATCGCTTCTCGATTTATGATTAGGTCTGGAATTCTACAATGGAGCCTCTCAAATACGATTAACAAAAAATATTCTTATTTTTTCTTGAATCAACCTTCTCAGTTTTTATTGACTCGGTGCTCTTGATTTGTATATTCTGGGAATATATTTATCTATATATGTATTAGTTAATATTGATGCTTTATTACACTACCTTTTTATGAACCTTTTTATGAGATAACCAAAAGACCTTTACATATTCGAATTCTATATCATTGATATATCTTTTTTCTCTCTTTCTTTCACCCCTTCATTTATCTGTATATTCTTATTGCTTTACAACTCATAATCAGATTCGTTTTTATTTCTTTTTTCTGCAATATCTCAGTTGCTATAATTATATCACCAAAATATCATATCTTTATTTAGATTTTTTTTGATTAGTTCTTTAAATCCAGATAATCCGAAGCGATGAGTTGGTTATTAGTTCGTTATTAATTAATTCATATTACAAGTCGGTTTATTTTATTGTTGAACTCTAACCACTCTAAAAAAAAAAAAACCAACGAGTCGCACACTAAGCATAGCAATTATATCAATATCAAATGATTAATTGAAATTTGATTTTTTATTCAATCTTATAAAATTTTTAAAATTATCATTTTTTGTTTTGGAATAAGAATGTAAAAATTTTTTATTTTTTGGTTTTACCGAAACATGGAACCTTAAAGAAAAAGAAAAGGAGAATTTTATTATTCTTTGTTTACAAATATCCAAACTTTGATCCCTAATACACCATAAATCGTTCGAACTGTATAGCAACAATAATCAATTTTAGCTCGAATGGTTTGTAGAGGAACCCTACCCTCTCTGATCCATTCGACACGTGCAATTTCTTTTCCATCGATACGTCCCGCAATTTGTACTTGAACTCCTTTTGTACCCGCCTGTTCAGTTAATTCAATAGCTTTTTTCATTGCTTTACGAAACGAAACTCTATTCCTTAATTGCCCGGCTATAAATTCTGCAAGAATATTAGGATGTCTATAAGGGTTTGCAATTCTTGTAATAGCAATGTTCAGTTTTCGATTCATACAATTAAGTTTTTTTTGTACATTCATCTGTAATTCT